CATAATATGCATGCTTAAGTAGGGTCAGGCAGAACCGTTGTTGCCTGATGGGAACTTCCCCCATATTGCTATCAATGTCTTCATGTCGCACGACCTCTTAACATTACACCACTGAATCCCCAATCCTTTGCTTGCTGTGCAGTGACAGTACCAATATCCACTAATCGTTGTTTCCAGATACGGTTGCCGGTTGACATCTCTTCTAATTCGTCGATACGAGAAGCAAATTGTTGTGTGGAGGAATCAATATCTCGACATAAGCCAAGAGGCAGATCTTGTGCCACTCCACCTGGTCGTATGAAACTGGCATGCATCCTGGCTCCCGAGACTCTTTCATAGAATTCCAACAATTTTTCCCGCTCCTCAAAAGCCCACAGGAACGGAGTTGATGCTCCCACATCCATAGCATGAGTAGTTAAAGCAAGTGAATGATTTGAAATTCGAGTTATTTCACGGAATAACACTCGTATATATTGAGCTCGTAATGGTACCTCGCAATTCAAAAGTCTCTCTACGGCTGAAGAATGAGCGTGTTCTTGGGCCATCATAGAAACATAGATAGGGTCGACGACGGAACGAACAACGAAACTTTACGACAGCTTTTTCGTACACGTTCACTTGCATCACATACACAAGTGCTCTCTGAACCGTGCAATAAGGTCACCCATAACACGGCTCTCCCATTTGAGTTATCTTAGCCCCCAGCCATGCTATTCAAGAATATTAGAAAAATGGCAGCGTAAGGTAACAACTAGTATTGAAAGCTGGTCGCCTTTGGAAGCGTTCGCTGGTAACCAAAGCGTATCGTTCCCGCAACCACTTTTGTACTTTGTTTATAGCTTTTTTAGGTTATGCAATAGAAGGGGGCTTGCACTTGAATTGAAGTAGCGCTTTTGGAATATGAGTAGGGCTCCTAGGTGGCGCGTTCGTGGAGGCAACCCGAAGGAAGAGCAAAAAGAAGGTTGGGTGCTTGTGGGGCAAGGGCACCCGGCCTCGAATAGGAGGGGGCTTAGCTCTGGATCCTCCCTGCTTGCAGAAATGAATGGATCAGAAGGGGGCTGGATTCTCTATTTCCGGGCCGGGCGGGAGGTGAAGGCCATAAGAGAAGATTGCCCTCCCGCTAAGGAAGAGGGGAAAAAGGCGCTGTCATCTATCTCGACCAGTTTCCCGAGGCGTTGGAAATCCAGACCGGCTCAGAGAATCACTGGTGCTATTTAGCCCTTCGTTTCGACAACAAAGAAGTCATCTTTGACGATTTCCCATTCCTTCCCTGCCGAGCCGCCTCTCTTCGCCCTCTGCCTTCCCTTTCTATAACATAGCCAAGCGCCCTCCTTTACAATCACTAATAAAAAAGAAATAGCAATCAAAGCCCTATCGTATCAGTACGTCTCTGTGATTTTTCCGGCCCCAGGGGACTTTACTCGACCCATTCCCCAGTCTCCCGCACTGCTCAAGTAAGTGTGCGACTCCGTATGAGGACCTCCTTCCCTTCTGCCCACTCTCCGTTCACACGGTTCTCAAAGCAGAGGAGGAAGGGTGGGCAGCAGGTACCACGAGCCCTCTGTCCCACACATCTATCCAGAAGCAAGTGTAGTTCACCGGTTCCACCGAATGCTCCTATCTGTCGGCAAAGATCGTGTGAGTGTGCAGTTATGCTTCGGATGCTTCGACATAGAATAGATCGACCCAGTTCCCGTTCTTTTCCGGTGCACTCGCTTTATATCTCCGACACACAAGGAAGGACGCGGTGGGAAGGAAGGAGCCCTAGCCTCTGTCCGGCCGATCATTCCGCTGGCATCTCGCATTCACGCCCCCGTTTGACTGCCGCTCGGGGATGTAGTTGTAGATACGTTAGTCTTAGTGGGTCGTTGGCTCCACTTGTTATCTCCTTCTACGACATGCTGTTGTCGTCGCCATATTCCATATGTCACTTAGTCATCTCTGCCTCGCTGCGGGTCAGCACCTCCGAAAGAAACGGAGGACTTCATTCAGTGACCCCGCGATCGCCCTCTGAACGATCAGAATAAGGTAAAGCTTGAAGATAAGTTTTGTACTCTATTAATTTCTCGGTCCCTCTAGTCGGGTGGGCGCCGGCCGGTCTTTCGACCAGATCCCCCTAAAAACCGTACGTGCGGGTCTCCCCGCATGCGGCTCACGCCATTCGAGGTGGCCCAGCCCAGCATTCATTCTAAAATCCTGTAGTGAAATTGAGACTGCTCGACTTCGGAAGCAAATTCGCGTGTAGGCAGCGCTGTCTGTCGTACCGTTGACTCTATCTATTCATTGAATTTGCTTGATTCCATTTTTATATAGGCTCGCTCCCTCTTTTTCCAAGAATTCATGCACTTCCTTTTACTCCATAGGGCCTTCTTTAATAGGTTCATAGTCCAAAGCCTTCCATTTCCGTCAAATGACCCGGCCTCCCCTGGCTCTTCCACCGTCCGGGCTCCCTTTCCTCCCTATGCTCCCCCGGCGCAGGCCTACCACGCTTCGCACCTGCGGCGTTTTCGCCAGACGGTCTTTGCCAGTAGTGCCATCCTCCCCGCTGGCTGTATGGGCGGGTTGTCCCTCGCTGCTGCGTTCTGTTAGGCTATGGATTACAGGAACAAATGTAGTTGAATGGAATAGCAGGCGGGTTACACGTTCCACTGTGCCGAGATTTGAGGTGCAGGTGGTGATGATCACCCCGGGGTATGCGCTAGCGCCCTTGACAGGCACTCCAGAACCCGCCAACGCTCGTGAAAACCCGGGTCGGTCGGTCCTCCATTCATCCGACCGGAGGTGTGGATAACGAGGCCACCTTCACAACCTTCTCCCTTCTGTCCTTATGTTGTAGTAAGGTAGGGCGGTTCGCTTGAGTTGCTCAACCGCCCCTTAGCCCGGTGCTCATGACGCGCTACGGAACCTCCACCGTGCCGGGGGACCAAGCAGGGCATAGCTAGCGGCATAGGAGCCGACTCGGCATCAGCGGCTTCGTGCCGCACTGGAGTGATCCAATATGTGGTTCCGCACGTTCCACCACTTCTCCGTTCATTTCCAATACTGATCGTGAAACACCATGAGCAGCAGGATGTTGAGGTCCGAAATTCGAAGTGAAATTTTTGATTTGCCCGTTCCTAGTCGTCATGGGAAAGAAAGGCAGAAAGAAGAAAGAAATGATTCCCTTTTTTCTTGTCCAATACCACCAGTACCAGAAATGCATCTCCTTCGCCCGCCCGAGAGACTTATTGAACCCGAAAAGAAAGAAGGGAGAAAGATGCCCACTATGATTATCGATTCCTTCTTGATAAAACAATATCATAGCCTAGTATTCATGTCCTAGTCTTAATTTTGAATATGGGCACATACTAGAAACTGAGCCAGGCACATCCCTGTTTTCTTGTCTTAGCACTTCAAATTAGCTGCACCCTTCCAAGTTAGTCCAGGAGCCCTCTCAGATGCAGGTCTTTTCAAAGTGCAAAGTTTCAGTGATCACTTATGCAATTGTGAGTTGCTGTTTTGAGTTTCCTGCTTTTCGGGCTGTCCTCTTTTAGGGAAGGGAGCGTGCCCTAGTAGCATGAGACGACAGTCTTGCATAGGAGTAGTTCTGACTCCGAGAATAGAATCTTATCCCCGCCGACTAAGCCCGGACTCTTTCGCATCGCGCTAATTCAGTGCCAGCCGTTGGTGAAAGACCTGCATGGAGCCGAGGCCTTCTCACCTACCTGCTTTGGGGAGAGTTTGACCCGGACAAAACTAGTGGGTGTCGCCTCCTCGAAGCAGCTCCCTCTCGCCCCGATTGATGAAGTCCCTGATTGAGAACACCATTGCTAACTTATGTATAATATGTCATACCTTCTTTCGAATCAATACCATTCCATGAGTGTCCTGTGGGTCTGATCAAGGCCAGTAGCTACGCCCTGCACTTTTGATAACCGGTTAGATATCCTAGCACTTTAGAGTTTGAGAAGGGTAAAGAAAATCGTCCTTTCTTTTGAGATCTGGACTCCTGAGGGAGGGTAATTTGATGCTAGCGAACGTTGTGGGTAACAAGGCGAATGAGTCAGTATCTAGTAACGGCTAGGATGCCAAGCGATGCAATGTAAAGAAGAAGAAGGTTTGGATGACCTCTGGGGGAATAGCACGCCCACAGAACGATATCGTGGAAATGCTGCACGGACCCGTATATATAGGAACAGAAACAAAATGACTTTTGGAGTTTGACGGTCCGTCCTCAAACCCACCTGTTGCCGATCCGACGTGGTAAAAGCAGATCGTGATTGATTGCTCTTAGAACACGCCGATACGGCACGCTCTCCCGGGTTCCAAGTTCTCTAATTTGAGTGACGTACGATTCATACGTACGCACACTCAAAAGATGCCCTTGTGGAGAATGCAGGGAGCCCCGGATGTCCCGGTACTCGTTGAGTATGGCCTGGGGATGAAACCCATCACTCACCAAGGCAGCTTCTACGTATCGTTCCACTAGCAATTGAGCGTTTATAGTGGAGACCATACGTCCAAGGTCGTCGTTCCCTCCCCAATTGTTGATCAAGTACCTTTGATAGAGGATCCTACTTCTCTCTTCATCAGAGAGTAGAGGTTGGGGCAATTGTGGGATCACGACGGGGACAGGGGCAGGTGCGGGCGGCGTCTCCGGTTGAGGAAGAGGCTGCCCCGGTGGACTAAGTGGGGGGGAGGGGTTCCCCGCGTCACACCAGGCTATGACAGGATGTGAAATGCCCCCCGCTACTATCAACAAAAAGATCCATAGGAAAAGGGACCCATAGTAAACTTGGAAATACGACCGCCACTTGAATAAAGAAAGAGCGCACGAAAAAAGTAAGGAAAAAATGATACACCTAAGATCACGGTGTAATCCCATGAAAAACGAATATATCTTGAAGCCCCATGGAAAGTACGAAGCGGAAAATACCAAAAAGACGGATCCTACAGCAAACAAGATGTAACTATTCAGATTTTTTCGAGAATAAATCATTCTCTTAACAGATCTCGTCTTGTTCCTCAATCTTCGAAGAATGCGGCGTTGTATTATTGTAAGTTCCCTATTCCAAACATTTCCTTCAAGTAGACGACAAGTTTTAAATCTTAATGCAGGCATTCCTCCCTCACATGCATTTGCAACAGATTCTTACCAAGACCGGTAATCCCCATAGACACACGGCCATTCTCGGCATCTTCACTGTTGCCCCTCTTCTCAAAGCCTTTCGAAATGTCAATGTGACATTTTCTTCTTTCCCCGGGATACTATTGGCTTACTCTTCTTTTCCTTCGGCGAGGATACCTTAGTTCCAATCGTTTGAGGAAAGTCGGCATTCTTAGTTGAAAGGAAAGGACTTCTACCATGAACGGACTCTTTGCCTTGGGGAAAGAACTTCCTTGGCTTACTAATGACCACTTCGAGAAGAACCTATTTGAAGTCTAATGCCACATCTGACTCAACAGCTCCTTCTTCCTCTGAGAACTCTACTTTGATTCCTGCCTCCACTACTGGTGTGTCTTCTGCCGTTCCCAGTGCTTCCCTAGTGGCATCTTCACTCATGACAGACTCAAGCATCGAGTCTTCATCGCTGTCACAGGCTACGGCTTTGCAGTCCTACACCACTGCATCTGGTTCGTTGTCCTTTGTGAACCCGAAACCATTGTTGCCCTCTTATCGGGTTCATGGACCGACTGCAGGACCCTCGGCATCTATTCCACAGCCCTCCAGTCATGTTTTCATGCCTTCCCCACAGGTATATACCACGGTTCCCTCTGCTGCCTTCTCACCGTTATACACCATGTCTTCCAATGCATCTCCTCAATCTTTCCCTTCCACCTACCAGAACCCATCATCCTTCTCACCTGCGCCCCTTCTTGCTGCACCCATCTCGTATCCATAAAGCTAGACTGACGCAACTATCTTCTCTGGAAATCGCAGTTTGAACCTATACTCATCAGTAATGATTTAATGGGCTATGTGTAGGGGACCTTCCCATGTTCCCCTCAATTCATCAGTGATGCCGAAGGAAGGGCTCATCTCAACCCCGCTTATAGTGCTTGGGTGAGAACGGATCAAAGTGTTCGCTCTTGGTTGAACGCGACACTCTCAGTGGACATGTTGACGGAAGTCTACAATAGAATATGAAAACAAAACATATATGGATGTTTGGATGGCTTTAGAGCAAAGATTTTTTTATCAGTCCACGGCTAAAGAAATGAAATTGAAGTTCGATATTCAGAATAACAGGAAAGGTAACAAGCCTATGGATGCCTATTTACGGGAACTGAAGTCTATGGTTGATGCCTTGGCTGCTATCAACTCTCTTCTATGTCCCCAAAGTAGTTTTCACTACAAAGCCCTTTGAATATGAAGCTTTTGTTACAACCATCTCCGACTCTAAGACTGTTCCATCGTTTGAGGAGCTGCGGACTAAGGTCCTTAACCAAGAATCGCGTCTTCATCGCATACAAGCTGCACAACACAGTGAGCAGCAATCAGCCTTTGTGTCTCAGACTTCAGCTGCTTCTGATAATCGTTCCTCTCGCTCCAACTACAATGGAGCTCGCAACAACAATGGGCGAAATCAACAACTGATTCTACGCATTGCTCTTCCAAGCCCTTATTCCCAAGTCACCTTAACTAGTTCTCCGCACCTGTCTGTAACGGACCCTCTGCCTTTAGCTACAAATAAAGACTCTCAAGAATGATGGGACTGTCTTAGAGGCCTGAATCCTTTGGATAGTGGTCAGGAAGATACCTTTAACCCCTGAACACACTGGCAGTGCTTGGCCTTTGATGGCTTTGAGAGTCTTGAAAACAATGTAGTATTCCGCCAGGAGCATTTGCCACCTTGCTATCCCCCCAGAGAGAGAGGCTTTCTCGAATATGTATTTCAGTGCGCCCATGCGAGCGATGAGCCAAGTTGTGTGATAAAGCATGTACTGCCAGAGCAGCCCAAGCGAATGCGCAGCACGTCCGTTCTAGTGCTGAATATCTGTTCTCGTAATCCGTGAACTTCTTTCTCAGTTAGTTCGTGGGATCGGCATCTCCTGAATGGCTTTCACCTTGTCGGGATACATCTCACTCATCTTCTGCACAGGCTACACCATGACCGTTCCCAACGACCGGAACAGTGACACATGCACAGTTTCTTGGGCGCATTACCCAGGAAGAGTGGCTGGCTGCCTCATCTCGAAAGCCATTAATGACTCTTATTCCTACCCAACGGATCAACCGCAGAGCTCCGGGCCAACCCTTACCAGTGATTCTCGCCTCCCCTACCATTCTGTCCTTCCAGGAGGAGATGGATGAATGGAAAGCAAGTAAACAGGAAAGCTAGACTAAGGTCCTTAACCAGGGGTTGGAAGCCCTATTTTCAAGGGGTGATGGGAGGTGAGTTCGGGTATGACCTGGGTATGGCTTCGGTATGATTCTAACAGGTCCTACTCTGATCTCACTCTCAAGCTATTCTCTTTATAGACAGCGACTCCCTCCCTAGACTGCTATTATCTCTCTACACTGCATTGCTCCCTTATTAGTAACTCAACTCAAATGCCATAACTCCCTTCAGGTTTAAAGGCGCAAAGAAAGAAACTTCTTAACAAAGCCTTAACTACTAACATTATATAAACCATATGCAATACTGGAACCTAACTCGAAAAACCTGGAATATAAAACTTTAAACATCCTAAATTCACCTTTTCAAAATGTTTTTCGGCTAAAAAAGATAGATTAAGTTTGTGTTCAGTGGTACCTTTTCCCTTCCATGTTAATAGTGGAAATAAAGCAAGAAAATCAATGAAAAAACGAGAAAAAAGGTATCGGATTGACGTCGGCAGGGGGTTCCTATTAAGTCTTTCCTCCATTAACGAAATTGCCAACAGCCACCGATACGGATACCCGACTTGAGGAAGCAAGCACCGGCCGGAGTGCCCTCGAAGCTTATTTATCAATATCTTCCTTATGTGATGGCTCTCGACATCTGTCTCAGGTACCTAACTTTGGACGGATTCTATTCTGTACCCATCTATGGAACCATCTTGGCTGACTTCCTCGCAGCACATCCTATCCCCGATGATTCACCTCTGGCAACAGACTTACCAGATGAATAAGTTATGCAGATCGAGATAAAAAGGGGCTGGAAAATGTACTTTGATTGAGCTTCAAGGAGTCCCGACGGCCAAAAACAGGAAAAAAAAACAAAAACAAAAGATTCTTTTTTCTTTTTTCGATTTTGAGTTCTTTTTAGAAGAGAGAAAGAGTAGAAACAAAGGGTACGCTCTCTAGAAGATTTGCTCGGAGCTGTTCACTTTCACTCGGTCGACTGGTATCTTGAAACCTCTTCGCTTGCGGGGGCAGGAGTGGAAACATCTGAGAGAGCGCTTCGCGAAAGAATCGCGTGGCGCGGTGAAGGGTTCCCGTTGGGGTTTCCGGCTCTCCTGGTCTCCACCTACTTGTGGAAGAGGGGGGTGAGTTGATATTAAGGTGTCAAGGCGCTCGAAGAAGGCCACAAGCGGAAGCAACCGATGCTTTGGTCATTCAGTTGACTCCTTGCTGCCAGTCCGTGCTTGCTGTCATGCTGGCAAAAGCGGGGCTTTCGGTCGGTTTTACCTACTATTGGATTTGAACCAATGACTCTCGCCGTATGAAAGCGATACTCTAACCGCTGAGTCAAGTAGGTCAAGCTGAGTCAAGTCAGAGAAAATAGACCCCTATAAGTATAAGAGAAAGCCGCGCAACCAAAGTTCCCCTTACTATACAAGGGGGGGCGGAGCGCTAAGAAAGAGAAAGCGTTATCACTATACGAAATGAAGCAGCGGCTAGCACGCTAAGCTAAGATCAACCACTTGGAGAACGCGGAGCCTTTCTTTCTCGGTCGTCTGTCTTAATAAGTTAAGCGGATTCCGATTCATGTGGTCGTTCTCTGTTGCATTGGTGTTTTCACTCCCCACTCTCCACCATAACAAAATGTTTCCACTATATCTCAGGAGTAGTCAAAGGAAGTACGGCGGGTCCGAGTAGGAAAAAATGAACTAAGAATTAGGGCATAGAACAATGGATCAATTCATTCAACAAGATCCGTTCGGATCAGACCAGGATGAATGGGATTGGTTTGACCTCTCGCTCGGAATTAACCCGCCGCCGACAGATGTCCCACGCCACGTTTCGTGAACAGCTATGCCCGAGAATGAATGAATTGTGATATAGCGCCGAATAAGTCACAGCTCTATTCCCGACTTGAAATCCATAAAGGACTTTAAGGGAGATAAAAGAGGGGCCCTAAAATGCCTCGGGACGACTGCACGTTACATCATAGCAGCACGACCAAACGGAGGCGGAAAGCCGGTTGGGCGCTAGCGCTTTATATTATACTAATCTAATATGAATTAAATTAAGTTAAGGGCTTTTCCCTTATTAGTAAAGTTGCTCGAGGCCGGAAAATGAGAATACAATCTAGAAGATCTGGTCGAATGGTAGAAGAATCTATGGATTCGTTAGGAATCGATAGTCGTTGGCTGGACATACGAGTCACAACCGGCCGGGAAGAGGAGAGATCAACGACGGAGCTACTAGCTACTAGTTGTAAAGGAAAGGGCAAGACCACCTTTCGTACATTTCTACTGGTCCAGACATTCGAATAGCGAACGAAAGACCAGGAGATTGGATCTAGAAAGCACTTCCAGCAGGGTTGACGGCTGTGTGGCCCTCATTCAGCTGGAAGTAGGAAATCAATCCCGGCACGACCGATGACTTAGTCTCCTTCTCCGCTTCGACTCAACCACCTACCTAACCTCTTAGAAAAGATCCGATAGATAGCAGCTACCTAACTTTTAAGCCCTTCACCAATCAAGGTCTTTCATCTAGCAAGTCCTAGTACTATGTTCTCCAAGCTTGACTAATAGAATAGGCAGGCCCTTTAGAGAGCAGTAGAATGTTGGGTTAGCTCTGCCTTTAAGTGATAGGGGGTGAGGGGAACTGCTCAGAAATGTCTTAGTTGGTTGAGGAGTGACCGATCCGGTCAGTCAAAAAACAAAAAAAGAAAATAAAGAGTGACATCGGGACCTTATTGCCTCTCGTTGCTTACTTTAAATCGAGTCACTTCGTCTATCCCCTTCCATCAACAGAAGTCTCGGCTATAGCTATAAGAAAGTGTGGATATTTATTATCCCGCACTAACCTATATTTCCAGCATTTAGCGCCTAAAACCACTGAAAGGGTCGATGCAGCTCCCCTCCCTTCATCATAAGGGGCAGTTTTAACCGCTTTCTTGTCCACGGCCTTTTCTTTTAACCCCGGAATCGGATCGGGCAGGAAGTCCTTGCTCTGCGTTCCGTCAACCGTAGATGAAAACGGAGCAACTACTAGACCATCCCAAACAACATTTAACAGACACCTACGCCAAAGCAAAGCATCGGTACTCGTTGAATCATCTAGTTTTTACAGATGTCATTCGAAATCTCATAATAGAAGAAAAAAGATTCCGTTCGATCTCTTTCTGTAATAAGGGGATTTATCCTGCCAACAACAGTCTGTTCTCTTTCATCGGTCTATGTATGGCAATCGGTCATTTCTTTCTATCTTGCTTGGTTACCGGTCTTTCTGTCTTTAAAGAGATCGATTTCTGTCCTTTTTCTGGTATCGCTCTAATAGGTCTAAGCTGTCTTGTTCAAGCATTGGCAATACGTCCACAAATACGGATTCCCTCCTTTATAAAGAGTTGCCCTGTAGTTTCATTCTAGCTCAATACCCTTTCACCGCCTTCTCTAACCCCATTCCCTGTAAGGCTATTTAGTTCCCCTTTGCTACTTCATCCTGCTCTTAGACTAGGCTTTGTCAATTCGCCTTACTTAAGGGGTGAAATCACCCGATGCCTTCATTGAAGTACTTCCTTAGCTTAGGAGAGGATGTCCTATTGCCAATTGGAGGAAGCAAGAAAAAGGTATTCAGCAAGAAGTGTACTACGAAAGAGGAGTTCTTTGACTTGACTCGCGGTTGATCTTTAGAAGATTAGGTACAAGTCTGAGGCCAGAAAAGAGAAATCAATGCAATTGAAGCAAGTAATGGAAGCCCTTACAGAACAACTACTGCGAGAGCCTTTACTTCCTATATAGATAGAGACTTTCACTATCGGCATTGGGTTAGGTTGCATCGGTTGTTAGCCCCGCATGGGAATCAAGAAGGAGGTGTAATGGGTTACCCCCGGAACTAGAAGGTTAGATAAACCAGTCTGATGGTTGCCTCTCCCATCTTCGATATACAATATGTCGAAGCTATTGACTCTGAAATGTGAGTCTTCAATTAGCTGCTTTCATAAAAAGTATCGGAATGAACAAAAAAAGCTTCATCGAAAAGAGAATGAGCTAAAGCAAAAGCCGCGGCAATAATCAAAGTAGTTCCATATTTCTCGAGTACTAAATAAAAAAGAGGTGTACTTCTTCTCAAGCAGTATCACCGGCAACTAAAACAGTCTTCTATCCGTAATTAGTCCCGGTGCCGATGCTTTCTTTGTGGGTTTAGCAAAAGCCCTCCTCAAGTATCAAGTAGGACATCATCTACTACTTGAATCACATTCCTCACGGAACACTTTATCTATTTGAATCTCCAACTTAATAAGATCGAGTTCGAATCGAAAGCGGTAGGTACCCCCGGGGCATGGATTCCCATAGGGCCAACCATGGGACTGAGTCAAGGCCTACTAGCTACCTCTCGCCTTCTCCCACTTCTCTTATAAGGTGAGCTTATTCATGAGGCTGATTCGTAGTTCTCCTTACATTACAAGAAAAAGACTAATAGAAAGCGTGGAAAGCGGGAAGAATAGTCCTAGTTTGGAGGATTAGGCCCTGCTTCCAAGGCTGATAGGATTTCACTCAACTCATCAGTCTTAGGCCTTAGCGGGATTGCAACACTAGACTAAGAGATTGGAAGACTTTTTTCCATCATTTCCTACTTTCTTTACGGACTAGGGCGAATCGCAAGCAGACATAATGGAAATGGAAGGCTTGGACTGGACAGCAGCGAGTCGGGCGTACTCGACTACTTGAACAGGGACACGCAGAAGCCAATTCTCCGACACACGAACAATCTATTGAAAAAAAAAGGGACGAAAGAGAAGAAAAAAGGTAGTTTACTTGCTTAGTGCTTGTGCGCTAAGGGAAGAAAGATCGAAAAGTCGAAACTTTCGAAAGCGCACTCACTCTTCTCAAAATCTCTTATCTTAAGAGAAGAAAGATCTACGCTACGAAAAGGAGCGAGCGGAGAGAGCATAAAGAGCTTACTTATAAGGTACGAGCTTAGAGCCTTGCGTCACTCTGGTATGCTAATCACTTCGTTGTACGACTCTGGAACGGTAGTCGCTTAGTGCGACAGCACTATGGGATGCAAAGAAGCTTCGTCACCCTTCTTTAGTTGCTTCTACTTTTTCATCGAGATTGGGTTGGTGTTCAGTGTACCGCTTGTGTAGCCTATGCGAAGCAAGCGGGTACAAGATCGAAAAGAATGCGTTGCATGGAAATGAGAT